CTATGTCACTATATTTATTTTTGTTCGTCTGTAATAGTTAATTGATGAATCTTAAATTTTCAAATTGTATCTTTCAAGTGAGATTTTTATTTATCTTCTTTTTTTTTCTCTCAAAAATGGAAATTTAGGGAAGTGCTTTATAAACATATGTATAAAAAGAACATATTTCATTTAGCTTTTTTATGTCCACTATAACTAGTTATTTCGGTTTTCTATTAGCGGTTTTAACTATAACCTCGGTTCTATTTATCGGTCTGAATAAGATACGACTTATTTGATTTGAAATTCTTAAATAAAATTCAATTCATTGGAAATTTCGGTATATTCCAAATATTTTATAGTTCCTTACCGTGTCAATTTACAATTTTTGGTCATTGAGATTCATGATCAATACAGATTATAATATTTAAGGATAGATATTACCTCCCCCTTTCCCTTTCGAACAAATAAAAATGATTGAAGTTTTTCTATTTGGAATCGTGTTGGGTTTAATTCCTATTACTTTGGCTGGCTTATTTGTAACTGCATATTTACAATACCGACGAGGTGATCAGTTGGACCTTTGATTAATTAATGTTTCGTTTGTTTATTGATCCCCTATTTATTTGTTTTAATCCTAATCCGCAATGGGTCAAAAAATTCAGACTTTATACTGCTGTTCAATTATTTTTATTTCAGTGTAATTCTCAATTTAACAATAATAGAGAATAGAGTCGCGCTCTATAGGATTTGAACTATCACGCTCTGTAGGATTTGAACCTACGACACCGGGTTTTGGAGACCCGCGTTCTACCGAACTGAACTAAGAGCGTTTTATTCTCATAATTTTTTTTTTATATGATTCCACTACATCTTGCATACATATATTTATATATGCAAGATGTAGTGGAATCAATCGGTCCCCTATTTATTGTTCGTTCAATTGTTCATATGATAAATAATATCAATATCATATGATAAGTAATAGTTAAGTATAGGGATGACAGGATTTGAACCCGTGACATTTTGTACCCAAAACAAACGCGCTACCAAGCTGCGCTACATCCCTTTCTATTGGTTTCCAGTGTCATTGTAAAGAATCTTTGTCTTGTTTTTCCACATTTTTCTTTTTCGTTTTTTCCTATCCTATATTATAGGATAGGAAAGAATATTAAATAAAAATAAAAAATAATATTACAAATAGAAAATTAAATAATTTTTTAATTAAATAAAATAATTTAAAATATTCGTTAAAGAATAATTCATACGTAAGTTCGTACGTAATTAATAAAATTAATTTAAATTAATTTAAATTAATAATTAATATTATAATTTATAATTAAAAAAATATATATATATATATAATAATAATATAGTATAGGTAATAATATAGTTAAATTAAATTTACATTTACGAAAAACAAAAAAATATAATATATTATATAATCAAAATAAATATAATAAATAATGGAATCAAATAAAAAAAAATACTTAAAAAAAAAGGAGGATTTGAAATGCGATATCTAAAAACATATCTTTCCGTGGCACCAGTAGTAAGTACTTTATGGTTCGGGGCTTTGGCGGGTCTCTTGATAGAGATCAATCGTTTTTTCCCAGATGCATTGATATTTCCCTTTTTTTCATTCTAGTTATTGGCACGGGAAGGGGTAAAGAAAATTATAGATCCAATTAAATATCTGTAATTAATCCCCTCTTCTTTATTTCTTCTTTTTTAGAATTAGAATAGAATAAGTTAAAAAAGATAAAGAATAAAGGTGGATTTGGCCTTGGTGAAACTCGGAATCTGGTTCAGGCTTTAATGGAATTGAATTCTTAATTCAATTCCATTTCTATTAATAATAGAGTGAGACCAGAAATCGAAACAGAATGGATAGAGCGGAGGCAACAATATCATACAAGATACTTAAATGAAAAGAAAATATTGTACTGTGATTCGAAACGAAATATAATTCAAAATCATTGTATTATATTACCTAATTATTACTGTACTATATTAATTGGAACGAAATCTTTTATAATTTTTTTTTGAATTATTCACTTTTACTTTTTTTCGTTCCTTTGTTCTTCGTTTCGAATCCAAAAATAGAAGAGTTAAGTGAATTAAAAACCCAAAGGAGGTTCATGGCCAAGGGTAAAGATATCAGAGTAACTGTTATTTTGGAATGTACCAGTTGTGATCAAAAGAGTGTTAATAAGGAATCAACGGGTATTTCCAGATATATTACTCAAAAAAATCGACATAATACACCTAGTCGATTGGAATTGAGAAAATTCTGTCCCTGTTGTTGCAAACATATGATTCACGCGGAAATAAAGAAATAGAGAAAATTGATCTCTTATGTGTTACCTTTCCAACTAAGGAGTATAACATTTAAAATGATCCATTTTTCATATATGTATTCATATATAATTTTCTTATTATATACATATATCATTAATATATATATATATATATAATTCTATTATATTTATTTCATTTATTTCACATTAATTTATTTCACATTATAAATATATATATATAATATATATATATATGATATATGAAAAAGTAAGAATAGAAATAACAATTTTAAAGAAACGCGTTTTTGGGAATAGGAATAAGCAAACCATGGATAAATCTAAGCGACTCTTTCTTAAATCCAAGCGATCTTCAAAGCGATCTTTTCGTAGACGTTTGCCCCCGATCCAATCGAGGGACCAAATTGATTATAAAAACATGGGTTTACTTAGTCGATTTATTAGTGAACAAGGAAAAATATTATCTAGACGCGTGAATAGATTGACCTTAAAACAACAACGATTAATTACGATTGCTATAAAACAAGCTCGTATTTTATCTTCGTTACCTTTTCTTACTAATGAAAAAAAACCATTTGAAAAAAGCGAGTCGACCATTAGGACCACTACTGCGTTTAAAAAAAAAAAAAATAGGTTCAAATTTAAGAAATTTAAATTCAACTAAAGAGTAACTCTTTTTTTTTTGAGTGTGATTGTTTATTTTGATGACTTTATCATATTAATTCTCTTTTATCATACAAATTTCTATTCTATACCTTCCCGGAGTTCAGTCTCCGGGGAATTTTAGTTTTTATGATCTCGTTGGCAATCATAAAAAGACAATTTTCTTTAACTATAGCTATTTGTGCAACTATTTTACGATTAAGAAGCAATTGCCTCTTGTATAGATTATATATTAGATTATTATAAATATAGTATACTTTTTTTTTTTCGCTAATAACTGCATTTATTCGACTAATCCATAAACTGCGAAAATATCTTTTTTTCTTATCTCTATCTCGATGAGACGAAACCAAAGCTTTCATTTTCTGTTGAGAAATAGTTCGAGTAAGTTTTGAATGAGCCCCGCGAAAGCTTGATGTAAATAAACTATTTTTTGTTCTCCGTTTCCGAGCTATATATCCTCGTTTAGTTCTAGTCATTGAATAAATGAGATTTTGGCGAATAACTATTTCATTTTCATTTTTTTTTTTCAGTTATTCTTTTTTTTTTTCTTGCTAGTTTATTAATAACAAAAATGGATTCTTCCTATATATAAAAAAAAAAAATTCCAATGGCTTTTGCTACTATAACCTTCCCAACCACGATTTTTTTTCTAAGTATTTAACCTTGAAATAAGAAATTGTATTGATATGATACTAGGTATCAAAAAACATAGTAAATTAAATAGGACATAGATAAAAGAATGGGTTCCATCGTTTCTATGATTTTTTTTAAAACGGCTAGGTCCTCTCTATACACCGGAGCCCCTTCTTTCATTCAATCTTTATTTAATCAATGTTATTGTTAACTTGTACAGTTGGCACTCTTTGGCTCTACCCATGAAATATCTAGTAATAGGTTTTTCACAACGAAATCTAGTTATACAGTAACGGTATTTAAGTATGAAGATTAGCTGGGTAGCTGACCCTCTTATTTCGTTCTTGCAAAGTCAATTAAGGGTATAATTATCTTTTAATAGCTTTTTCTCCGCTTAATGGTAACCATTTGTTTCCAATGGGAAAGTCTTTATCATCTTAAATTGCAAATTGAGGTGATTGGGTTTCCACCAATCGAAACCATAAATTTCATACATGATATAAAAATGTTTATTATTTTTTTAATATTAATAGATTTTTTTTAGTTAAGATAGTGTGAATGGATTTCTTAGTATATGATCTAAACGAGTCGCACATACACCCTAGTACATGTCCCTCGGCGCTGAGGACATCCCCGAAGAGCGGGGGATTTTGTGACATTTCGAATTGGCTGTCTTGTGTTTCTAATAAGTTGTTTCATAGTTGGCATATGTTGTTGAGTCCTATATATATAATGAGCCGGTTTAGATCAATCCTAACCTGATGATTAGGAATTACTTATATTCTTTATTTATATTCTATATCTATATAATAGATTAATATAATAGATTAATTATATTAACGTTATATTAAAAAAGTCATATGTTATATATATATATATATTAATTAATTTAATTAAATTCAAATTAAGAGAAATTATATTAAATTAAGAGTATTAAGAAGATAAAATTAAATTTCAAATTCTGTATTTGAGAAAAATCTTTGCTATTAATTTAATATTCAAGATCTATTATCCCATCAATAATCCCGAGGGCTTGGGCTTCTTCTGGTGTCATAAAACTATCCCTTTCCATACCTGTTAATATAGCCCGATAACTTTGGCCCGTTCTTCTTGCATAAGCCCTTATGACACTTTTACGTATTCTCCTTATTTCACCCGTATCCAAAAAATAATTTGCCAGCTCTCCCTCATAAAAAGAGGAAGCGGGTTGGTGGATCATTACCCTGATTATATAACTTAATAAAAAAATGTTTCCTTTATCTTGATAAATGATGAGGATTTCCCCTGGTAAATATTTTTCTTTATTCCTCAAACTAAGTTGAAAAGGATAAATACAAATAAGAAAATAAATGAACAAAGATAACATTCAATAACCGTACAAGCATTTTCTGTGTATTGATGCATACGGCTTTTCCATGTATGCAATTTCTTTTTTTTCTTCTATGGATAGAGTATTTTTTTTGTCTATGAGTTTTTTTTTCTCCGTTTATGTTATGGATTTTTTTCTTCCATTGAGGAAAAAAAGTATAAAATCTACTGAGTCTTTTAGATCCAGATCCTTAAATGATAAAGGATACAATAAACCAACCTTTCTTTTTATTTTTGAATATTTTTTTATAAATTACTATGACGGTTCCGTTGCTTTCTTATTTCGTCTTGTTTGTTATTCAGCAATCCGAAAGTTTCTTTTTTTTTTATCATATATATATATTAATATTAATTAATTAATTAAAATTAATATTGTTAAAAGCTTTCTGGTATGAAAACTAAAAACAAAAAAGTCTGTGACACTAAAACTAAACTAGGTTCCTGTCTTGATATGATAGATCAAACAAAATCGTAAATGTCCTTTCTTTCATACTACTCTTTCTATATATAATCGAATGGTTTAAAAAACAAAAATTTGTATATCGAATTTGAAGTACCATGCTATTATTACTTAAGTATTTTTATGGCGAAGGTATAGTCTTTATATATATATTCTCAAATCAAAGAATCATTGGCGCCAAGCGTGAGGGAATGCTAGACGTTTGGTAATATCTCCTCCTGATAAAACAAAGGCTCCCATTGAAGCGCTATATCCCATAGCTATTGTGTATACGGCAGAATCTGACACTGTCATCATATCAAAAAGAGCTAGTCCAGGTAATACCCCCCCACCCAGACACTGTACAAACATAAAGATATCTTGGGTACTGTCCTCTATAGTGAGATATGCTATAATACCACAAAGTTGATTCGATATTTCAGTCTCAACCGCTTGACATAAAAAAAGTACTCTTAGTCGATAAAGTACATGGATTAGGATTCAATTTTATCCCTTAAGAGCCGTACATGCACCTTTTGATGCATACGGTTCATCAAAAATCATATAAACAAAAAAAGGAATCAATGTGTCGATTTCAACTCTTTTTCCCTTTTCATAATGGACTTTTTCGGACTTTTAACGAAAAAAATGTACTAAATTTATTGAACTAACTTTTCATTGATGTATTGCTTTCATCGAGATAGAACTCCAATCACAATGTAATTTTCTTGTTTCTGAATGGACTTCTTCAATTCTTTTAGGTTTCGTTTCTGCTCTGAGTAAAGATCTGCCCGATTTTTATTTGCACATATAGGATAAATATTACAATACCATGTCTTTTTGTTATGACTTCTCTCTTTTCTTAATTTATTATTTCATGTTTTCTGTAAAATATATGATATAATAGAAGTAGTAATCGTAGATATATTATCAATTGGGTTTTTTTTCTAAACGGAGCCTGGGTATTTCGTTTTATTGGTCCAACCAAATTAACCATAAATTTTTTCTAAATTTTGACTCGAATAGTAATCTAGATAGCCCCCTCCCAAAAAACTAAAAAATCGATCGAATTGCACTTCGTTACACTTCACGCTCCAAATTTTTTATGATTCAATCATTCTTTCTTTTTGGGGGGTGAAAGAGAGGATATCTCGATCGGGAGAGAACGGGGAAATCCCATATGACTCAATATATCTTACAAGTCGCACTATAACTCAACCCAAGATCCATCCTGGTCGTCAGGAAAACAAAAAGGTATTTTTGGAACACCAACCGGCATAAAATAGAAAAAAAAAGTCGCTAACAGAATCCCTTTAGTGTGAAAACATAAGAATAGGTTTATTATATTTGCTAAAAACGATTTGCTTTTATCATATTGTATTTTTTATCATATTGCATTTTTTATAAATCATAAAAAGAGGAATACTAAATAAAGATAAACTAAAGTTGTTACGAATGGGTCTTTAGGGTGATAAACGAATATGCCTGCATTTCCTTATTTTTATTTTATTATTTCCTTTACTTATTATTTATTTAATTTAAATAAAATAAATACTCATAGGTAAAATTGTCGCCCCTACCATTGCGTATTGTTACTTATTAGGTATAAAATAGATCTGCTTCTTCTTGTTCTTACAAATATGATTGTTCCACTATTAATAAAAAACTAGAACAAACATTAATCCTTTTTCCGAAATAATCTACTAAAAGGCGAGGGTCATAATATAGTTTTTTCCAATGCAATAAAATTACATAGTGTCTATTTTTTGTTGATATAAAAGGGGTATTTTCATGGGTTTACCTTGGTATCGTGTTCATACTGTTGTATTAAATGATCCGGGCCGTTTGCTTTCTGTCCATATAATGCATACAGCTCTGGTTGCTGGTTGGGCCGGTTCGATGGCTCTATATGAATTAGCAGTTTTTGATCCCTCTGACCCTGTTCTTGACCCAATGTGGAGACAGGGTATGTTTGTTATACCCTTCATGACTCGTTTAGGAGTAACCAATTCGTGGGGGGGTTGGAATATCACAGGGGGGACTATAACGAATCCGGGTATTTGGAGTTACGAAGGTGTGGCTGGGGCACATATTGTGTTTTCGGGCTTGTGCTTTTTAGCGGCTATCTGGCATTGGGTTTATTGGGATCTAGAAATTTTTTGTGATGAACGTACCGGAAAACCTTCTTTGGATTTGCCCAAAATTTTTGGAATTCATTTATTTCTTTCAGGGGTGGCTTGTTTTGGTTTTGGAGCATTTCATGTAACAGGATTGTATGGCCCTGGAATATGGGTATCCGATCCTTATGGACTAACTGGAAGGGTACAATCCGTAAATCCCGCGTGGGGTGTGGAAGGTTTCGATCCTTTTGTTCCGGGGGGAATAGCTTCTCATCATATTGCAGCAGGAACATTAGGCATATTAGCGGGTCTTTTCCATCTTAGTGTGCGTCCACCCCAACGTCTATACAAAGGATTGCGTATGGGAAATATTGAAACCGTACTTTCCAGCAGTATTGCTGCTGTCTTTTTTGCAGCTTTTGTTGTTGCTGGAACTATGTGGTATGGTTCAGCAACTACCCCTATTGAATTATTTGGTCCCACTCGTTATCAATGGGATCAGGGATACTTCCAGCAAGAAATATATCGAAGAGTTGGTGCTGTGCTAGCCGAAAATCAAAGTTTATCAGAAGCTTGGTCTAAAATTCCCGAAAAATTAGCTTTTTATGATTACATCGGCAATAATCCAGCAAAAGGGGGATTGTTTAGAGCGGGCTCAATGGACAATGGAGATGGAATAGCTGTCGGTTGGTTAGGGCATCCCATCTTTAGAGATAAAGAGGGGTGTGAACTTTTTGTACGTCGTATGCCTACTTTTTTTGAAACATTTCCAGTTGTTTTGGTAGACGGAGACGGAATTGTTAGAGCCGATGTTCCTTTTCGAAGGGCAGAATCGAAATATAGTGTCGAACAAGTAGGTGTAACTGTTGAGTTCTATGGTGGCGAACTCAATGGAGTCAGTTATAGTGATCCCGCTACTGTGAAAAAATATGCTAGACGTGCTCAATTGGGTGAAATTTTTGAATTAGATCGTGCTACTTTGAAATCGGATGGTGTTTTTCGTAGCAGTCCAAGGGGTTGGTTTACTTTTGGACATGCTTCGTTTGCTCTGCTCTTCTTTTTTGGACATATTTGGCACGGTGCTAGAACCCTGTTCCGAGATGTTTTTGCTGGTATCGACCCAGATTTGGATACTCAAGTAGAATTTGGAACATTCCAAAAACTTGGAGATCCAACTACAAGAAGACAGGTAGTCTAATAGAACATTCTTTTGTTCCTTTTCGACTTTTTTTTTTTGTTATGATTTGAAGTTGACATAGAAAATCAGAAAAATCTTGATTTGAATCATTGCACTTTGTTTTACTCTTGTTCTTTTTTTTTTTCTTTATCCAGGAGATGATGATGATCCCCAATAAAATAAACAATAAACAGGTATGAAAGCTATAATTGTAAACCACGATCAAATCTATGGAAGCATTGGTTTATACATTCCTTTTAGTCTCGACTTTAGGAATCATTTTTTTCGCTATCTTTTTTAGAGAACCCCCTAAAGTTCCAACTAAAAAGATGAAATGATTTTTCATTATTTCAATTGAAGTAATGAGCCCCAATATTGGGGGCTCATTACTTCAACTAGTCCCCATGTTCTTCGAATGGATCTCTTAGCTGTTGAGAGGGTTGCCCAAAAGCAGTATATAAGGCATACCCCGTAAAACTTACAAGTAAACCAGATATAGAGATGGCAACTAGGGTTGCTGTTTCCATTATTATAATTCTAAAATTTCAACATCACAATAGATCCATAGGATACGATCTTTTATTTACAGTGTAATGGTATACAAAGTCAACAGATCTCAATGAATAAAAAATAGGATTGATTTATGTCTACACAAACAGTTGAGGGTAGTTCTAGGTCTGGTCCAAGACGAACTGTTGTAGGGGATTTATTAAAACCATTAAATTCAGAATATGGTAAAGTAGCTCCAGGGTGGGGAACTACTCCTTTGATGGGTGTTGCAATGGCTCTATTTGCGATATTTCTATCTATTATTTTAGAGATTTATAATTCGTCCATTTTACTGGACGAAATTTCTATGAATTAGATTCACAAGAATCGAGTAACTAGCTTTTCAATAGAAAGTAAAGTTAAACATTTAGGTTTTTTATTGTTAGTCTATTCCATTTTAATTTGGGAGTTCGATCGTGGAACTTCTTTGTTTCTGTATTTCCGGAATATGAGTGTGTGACTTGTTATAATTGATCTTATTGACAGTACAGAACATAAAATGGATCTGTCATCTTGGTAGAGATGGTTTTACCCCGTCAGATATTTATTCTAGTATCTGGAGCACGGAATATAGAAAATAGATTCTAAAATATTTAGAACTATGATTCATACTAAATATTTAGACCTCGCAACTGGACTTAAAAAAAAACTTTTCAAAGAATTGGAAGAATAAATTGAAAAATTTTAATTCTTTCAAACTTCTGTCGCTTACCTTTATTTTGATCAAAGGACAAATGTTTCTTTGAATTTT